GCTGGATTTGATCCTGATTGGAACAAGAGAGAAGTATGAATACTTTGGTAATTTCTACTTGAGTATCTAGAATATCTATGTTCCAAGACAAAAAAATATGAATAATGAAAGATGAGGAGTATATCCCTCAGTAACATAGTAGTCTTCCTAATGCGGGACATCCTATTATCATAATGAATGAACAAATGTTCAACCCCATAACTCATTATAACTTTGACAGGCAGTTCCCTTTTTTATACCATCTCTATCGGATGTGGAAAAATGGCCATTGCAGCTTCATGGATAAGCCCCTTATCGGATTTGAACCGATAACTTACGCCTTACCATGGCGTTACTCTACCGCTGAGTTAAAAGGGCCCGTTTAATTCAATTAAAGAATTAGCCCACTAAGAATCTACTGCGTATACCTGTACAATTATATCTTGTATATATTGTATATAATATATATTATATATATACAGATGGGGGCTCATTCAGGAACAATGAATAGATTAACCTAGTTTAGGTTAATTAATAATTATAAGTATGCGGTGAACGGGACCCTATCCTAATTGTTTTTTTTGAGGGATCTTAATCTTAATTAAATACATATATTAATAGTAAACAGTTCTACTATGTCTATTATAGCGGAATTTTCTGGCTTAGCGTGAGATAGAGATAGACATACCTCATCTTAACGATGCGCGAATCAATGAGTGAAAATTAGAATGAAGGGGTTTGACTTTTTCTGTCGGGCAAGACATCCCCTAGATCCTATACTTCATTATTTTGATTATGGTTAGATAATCTAATTAATCTTTCTTATCTTATATAAGATATATAATGAATGGTTTGGTTTTCGAATGAACAATACAATAGAGAAATTATAATATATTAATATTATATGTATACGGAATCACGAAAGCACGAAAAGTTGTTCGTATCCTAGCATTAATTATATTGACATTGACAATTCCAAAAAACTACTCATACTATACTCATAGTATGAGTATAGTATGATGGCGATCGGGTGGGCATGCCCCTATCGTCTAGCGGTTCAGGACATCTCTCTTTCAAGGAGGCAGCGGGGATTCGACTTCCCCTGGGGGTAGTAGGGTACGACGAAAGAAAAGTTGACCATGGATTATCAATAAACCGACAATTGATTCTTCCTGGGTCGATGCCCGAGTGGTTAATGGGGACGGACTGTAAATTCGTTGGCGATATGTCTACGCTGGTTCAAATCCAGCTCGGCCCAAGAATTCACCGATCCTTGAGGATGACCAATCCGTACTCCAAAAATACATGATGATATGGAGGAATAAAGAGTCAACTTGACTCTATTTGTTCCTCCATGTTCTGATGTTTCTAACAATCAGGATCTATGAATTCTTTTAAGCCAACCCGAGAAAAAAAAAATGAAAAAGATGAAAAAGAGAAGAGCCCTTTTTCATTGAAAGATGGATTGTCAGTCAATTTGGCAATAACCACGGGTTGCTTTGCTATTTATCCATCTTGTCTTCTATCTATGTAGATATGTATATCAGTATATCCGTTACAGGCGTCGATTACGATCTATTTTTTTTATATGATCTATCTATACTATACGGTTATGGTTTGATGAAACAAAATAGGAAATAAAAATAAACAATAATGTAAGCTGTACACCTCATTTTCTTGGGATTGTAGTTCAATTGGTCAGAGCACCGCCCTGTCAAGGCGGAAGCTGCGGGTTCGAGCCCCGTCAGTCCCGTACCGACCAGGGATCCTATGAATCGCTTGATTCATCTCTCCACCTTCTGCGAAGAGGGGGAGACAAGGAGCAGGATCTAATTCCAGGTGGAAGGATCCTTATTTCACATTTATAATCGGGCAAGGTAAGCCCAATTACTAATTGAATTGGGGACAATCTCTTTATCTCGCCCAAATTGCACGCTGGATTCTCGATTTATACGTCTGAATCAAGGAAAGGAAGGAGGATACGGATACTAATAAAAGATCAATCAAAGATCCTGTCCTTCTGTTCTGGAGGTGGAGAATAGAAAATAGAACGAATAATCTTTTTTTCATTTTTCTCTGTCTTTCAAGAAGATTAGATCATCACAAAAACTTAGCTTAGAACTTAATTCGTTTTCCAGTTCACTTCTACTGTTTGGATCTGTGACGGATGGAATATTGGTCGAACCTCATTCATATGATTCTATAAAGAATGAAGACGACGGGTTATAGAAAGGAACGAAAGAGTAGAAAAATATGAGAAATTCAAAGGAATTCTTGGGTGGGGGTCAGGAATGCAATTTTTCGATTCAGTATGGATAAAAGATCTTCCTATGTTATACTATTCGATTCTCGACGATGAATTGATTTGATAGATCAGATATTGTTATTCATGATATTATAATCTGATTCAGTATCATCAGGATTTAATTAATCCAATCCCATTGAATTTCAAAATTATGGAGAAGGATTTATCATCTCTATGGGATTAGATCCCGATTTCTTGCGAAGCAAAAAAAAATTCAATTATGAGATTATGGAAGTAAATATACTCGCATTTATTGCTACTGCGCTGTTCATTCTAGTTCCTACTGCTTTTTTACTTATCATCTACGTAAAAACAGTCAGTCAAAATGATTAATTTGAATGAAACTTGAGTTAGTCTTATTTTATTAGTTTAGTTTTTTTTTAAATGATTCAATAAATGAAAGAAAGGGGTTACAATTCCAAGTCTTAAATGAAATGAGCAGACTGGATTGAATCCGCGGTATATGTATCCAATAGATGAGATAGTACGGTGGGGAGAACTATATGAACCTTTCTACCGTACTATCTATTGTATGAAGATATGGAATATGGAATTGATAGAGATCAATCTACAATCAATCTACAATATGTATCTACATACATGTGGATGCAAATCCATAAATTCATTATCACATATTATCACATATTATATATAATATATATAATATTAATATATATATAGATTCATATAGCACTCCCTTTCTATCTCTTCGCTCTATCCATTCGTTTTTATTTTGATGAATCCGAAATAATCTAACGTTAATAACTTAATTGTAATTGCTCTAATCTAATTCATGGGTTTCTCTTTATTTAATTAAGTTAATAACTTTCATAATTATAATCAGTAATCCGGATGGATTTTTGTTTGATTAAATTAAGTAGTAGAACTAATTAATTTAACTATTGCGAAAAAGTGGAGGAGTAGTATGTGTATATATAAAAGAAAGGCAAGTAATTTTTTTGAGAATTCAATTCCGAAGAAAAAGAAATAATTGTGAATTGGATGATCCGTACTAGATGATCCAAGGAGTTCTATTCTATGGTAAGTTATTCGTATCTGGAAAAGGGGTAGTGGACCCTGTCGATTTTTTTCATGCTTGAACCCTGATGGTGAGGCGATAAAGCATAAAAAAAAATCCCAGGAGTCTAAGGTAAGTATATGTGGATCACCGGGCGCTCCTCTTTTCTTATGCGTAGCCTCTCTTTATACAAGGCTGGGTCGCCTACAGTATAAAGTTGTATCTACATAATAGCATAGCAGAACGACTCCCCCTTTGAACAGTAAAGAGGGAAACAAATAAAATAGGGATTTTTGTTCCTCATTGTAATATCCATAATGATGCTAATGTTATGGTAAGAACGGGTTCATCAAAATGAAATGGAATATTTTGGAGGAATGAATTCGATTGAAAAAATTTTCTATCATTATCAGGTGAGTTGCTTTGATTTTATAAATACGAACGCGGGAATAATTGAGATAGCGGATCCAAAGGTTAAATTAAAATTAAAGGTAATTAATTACTAAATTTCTGTGGAATTTTGATAAAATTTTAGATGGAAGATATGTTTATTTAAACATAAAACGATCTAATTATTAAATTAAACAATTGATGCAAGCTGATTACTCAACTCAATTACACTCAATTAGTAGTACCCTTAGAGTCCACTTCTTCCCCATACTACGAGTGAAAGGGAAAACGTAAAAACTACCATTAAAGCAGCCCAAGCGAGACTTACTATATCCATGTGAATCATGCCCCCTTTCTCGATGAATATGAAGGAATTGTTACATTATTGATCCCTAAAATAATAATAGGGGAATTGGTGGTGCAGAGTCAAAAAAAAATGAGATTATGACTTAAAGCTATTGACAAACTGATCCAATGGATCCGCTTGTAACAAGTATATATTTCCTATATAGGATTGATTTGTGGTGAGGAAGAATTAAGCACAAGCGCAACAGATACACGTTACCCCTTGGAAGTATCAAGGGGATGTTACTAGGGGAATGGAACATGTCGTAATAGTAAGACCTATTCTTTGTTTTGTTGCGGAAAATATATCTACATATATACCATCAAGATGGATAACTATCTCTCCCTTTTGATCTAAGCTAAACCTTACTATCTCCGTTTCTGTGAAACAATCGGTAGACACCCTATTACATTTACATTGCGGGGGTTACCACAGCAAAATTCTTTTTTTTACTTTCTTCCTTCTCTTCTATAGGGGCCAGTTAACCCATTCACTATTGAATGACTGGCTGAGCACGGAAATCCTATCGCAAGTACGGTCCGTATACAAAGTATCTTCAGCCCCCTCCACAACCCCTAGGATTCCCCCGCGGCGAATCCAAGCGAGATCTAATTCACGACTGAATCAGGAGACAGTGGACATTAGTAGGGTACTGGTGGGGTAAGGTAATTAGGAAAGATTGATAGTTATAGTCTTTCCTATAAGTCAAGATCCCCTGGATCCTCGGAGCAAAGATTTACAGCCCTTCTTTCATAGAATAGAACCCGCGTATTTTGAAACTGATTCTGAAGATAAATAAAGTATCAACAGTTCTTTTCGTCCACCGAGCAAGAATCAGGCCAGTTATATCAGCGAAGCAGGATTCCGAGCCATTTGTTGTGTTGATCAGGCGACACCCGGATTTGAACTGGGGAGAAAGGATTTGCAGTCCCCCGCCTTACCACTCGGCCATGCCGCCAAAA